AGATTAAATACTGCCCTTATTATATGTTGAATTAATAATAAAAAAGAGAGAGGAAGAGTCTGGAAAGTAGGATATTCCACATATCAATGATATACAACAAATAATGATTCCAACTACTAATCAGATTTCAATATCCGCGAATCCCTTCCACCTAAACAAAGGACCCTAATTATGTAACGTAAATGGAAAGACTATTAATATAATGAATATGGGCTGGGCACGGGTCTTAGTCATTTTATACATCCTAACTTAAGATTGATGGCAAGAATCCTTTCATCAATTAAAATCCGATTCCATTAAAATGAGAAAATGAATGGAATATAGAAATCCCTCCTACATCAATCCTACATGAATTTTAAGATGATTTTAAGACGATTCGTTTGAACTGGGTGGAAAATCCAAAATTGAGTCGAAAAGCGACATCCATTATTCATTGAACTTTCTTTGTTAATAAGATCCATACAGAAACGAATATTTTGATAGTTTACTTTGATTTGCCGATTCCATCATACCCATAGAGGCGATATCATGAATTATAGGAAAACCCAATGAAATTCCAAAATTTCGGGATCCTATCTTATTAGAGGATTTGATATTATGAATATGGTATACTTATAAAAACAAATGGGTCCAAATTCATTTGTTCTTCTCATTCTTTACCCTAACTTTTTTGTTTTAGTAACTTTAATACAAGACCCATGAGGAAATTAGTACTAAATTGGATTATTCGTTTAGTCTCTACATAGACTGTGGAATTTGTTCTATTCCCTTTACTTAATTTAGTTTCTTTAGGAGTTCTTAAGGTTTGCCTTTTTGCATTTTGAGTCAAAATGCATCATTATTCTATAATAATTCAAATCCTTTGTATGATAGATATGAAACAGAAAGGGTCCCTAAGTAACTAACTTAAATAACTTCAGGTTCTTTTGATTTCATTTAAATGTTATGTTGAATGCAATGGGATCTAACCCTTGGATTCCATTAGAATCGACCTGGGACGGAAGGATTCGAACCTCCGAATGACTGGACCAAAACCAGTTGCCTTACCACTTGGCCACGCCCCACTTTGATTTCTATTCAATACTAAACTAATAAGCATTAGTCTTATTTTAGTAATAATAGGCGATTCCGCAATTCTAGACTTAATCCCATATAAACAATAACAAATTGCAAAGAATTTCTAATAATTTCTAATTAGAATTTTAGAATTAATAATCTAATAATTAAGTAATTAAGAATCTATAATAATAATCAATTTCGAATTCTAATAACTAATAAGAATCCAATAATAACTAAATAATAATAATAAACAAAAAACAAAAAACAATTTCTCCTAATTTCTCCTTTAGTATATAAGTTTAGTAAGGATTTGTTCTCCCCATTTCTAAGAATCTATATTAGATTAGTTCGAATTCGAAATTGATTATAGATATAGATGCTTTTCTATTCGAAAATCAAATGGAATTCGAAATAGAAATCCGTATAGAAATAGAAAGGAATATTATTATTATGTATTCTTATTATTAAGTATTATTAAGAAAGATTAAATAAGAAAGATTAAATAATACACAATTATATAGAAGATATATAGTTAAGGTATATAAAGTTAAAGTAGTATATATAAGGTATATAAAGATTCTCAAAGTTATATATCAAAGTTCTATAAGAATCGATATTATATAAGAATCAATATTATATAAGAATCGATTTCGTTATTCGTTAATTTCAAATTCAAAAAAGAATACTAATTAGTTCTAATTAGCTAATTAACTGTTTAATTGGTATTAGTTATTGATTGGGGTTCTTATTTTTGTTGCTGAGATTAGACATATATGGATATCGAATCAAAACAAATTCATTGCTCATTATATAGAATTCAATTAAGATATTGTATGAAAGTAGAATTCCTTGTATTTTCAAATGAAAATGGAAGGATTTTTGATTTTGGGGAATTTTATACAAACGAGACAGAATTGGAGCCCCTCTTCTTTCTTCATTTTCTCCCTTTATCAATAAAAAAACTCAACCAAATTATCTGCAAAAACGATTTCTTATGCTAAATATCTTTAGTTTAATCTGTATCTGTCTTAATTCTGCCCCTTATTCGAGTGGTTTTTTCTTCGCAAAATTGCCCGAGGCTTATGCCCTTTTCAGTCCAATTGTAGACTTTATGCCCGTCATACCTCTATTCTTTTTTCTTTTAGCCTTTGTCTGGCAAGCTGCTGTAAGTTTTCGATGAAATTCTTAATCATTTAATACTTAAATTCATGATTTCGTCGATAAAAAGAAAGAGTCTAAGAATTGATAAGATGAAATAAGTCTTAGGGAATGAGGCTTCGATTCCAAAATGGAAATTCTTGTATATTGGATAACTCTAGTATTGAATTCGGATCCGTCCGTTTCCTTTTTTCTATCTTTGCAAGATTCTATTTTATTATTTTATTAAGTTACCACACTTGATTGGGAATATAACAAAGAAGACTATTTTGGTAACGAAAGAATCAGAATCTTATTCCATCCAAATCAATTTGTGAAAAGAAAATCCCATTCTCCCATCCCCTTTTTCGAAATTTTTTTTTCTCTTTTTTGGTCTCATATCAAAATATGTGGTACAAAAATGGATAACCTATTCCCTTTTGCAAAAAAAAAAAATGATCTTGGAGGTTGTGTAATGCTTACTCTCAAACTCGTTGTTTACACAGTAGTAATATTCTTTGTTTCTCTCTTCATTTTCGGATTCCTATCTAATGATCCAGGACGTAACCCTGGGCGCGAAGAATAAAAAAAGAGAGAGGAAAAATCCTTCTTTTTTGATTTCTTTTTTTTCTTTCTTTTTTTTCTATATAACTATGACAAAACGGGGGATCCCTATTTTGTCAAATTAGAAAGTATCAAGTGACCGGAGAGAGCGGAGAAAGAGGGATTCGAACCCTCGGTACGAATAACTCGTACAACGGATTAGCAATCCGACGCTTTAGTCCACTCAGCCATCTCTCCCAAATCTAAGATTTCCTATTTTGAATAGTACGCGTGAAGCAAGGATTAATAAAAAACCCTCGTTATCCTTTGTTTCCTTTATTAATTCCGTTTTGATTCATTCTATTCCAATAGAATATTGAATTGATTAGAATTTGGATTCTTATTTGATTTGATTCTAAATCATATTGATTACAAATGAATGATTAGAAACAAATCATCTTTATTAGAATATTTCTTTATTAGAATATTTATTAGAATAGAAGTTTAACGATAGAAGGGATATTTTTACTTTACTTATATATCGTACATATCGTACACGTATAGAAACGACAATATAACGGATAGAAACGAGAACGTTTGTCGTTATATAGCGATATATACGAATTTCATTAGCAATTCCATTTGGATAACAATAAGGATTCAAAACAGATATACCAATCGAGATAGAAAAAACACCTTACGTTTTTGTACGAGGGATTCCTTTATTCGCCAGGCCTGGCTAGGCACTAGCCGGGCCATTCCTTTTTTTTGTTCCAATGAATTATTCATAAACAAAAAGATTCCTATGATTTGAAATAAAGGATACTTCCTTGTTATTGAAGGAATATGAAATGAAGGAATATGAAAAGAAAAAAAAAAATGATTGTCAAAAGGTTTTCTTTTTTATTATTCTTTTTTTATTTCTCTTTTTTATTATTCTTTTTTTATTTCTCTTTTTTATTATTCTTTTTTATTTCTCTTTTTTATTATTCTTTTTTTATTTCTCTTTTTTATTATTCTTTTTTTATTTCTCTTTTTTATTATTCTTTTTTTATTTATATTTAAATGGGACAGAATATGACTGCAATTCAAACCAACAAAGAAAATCTATAATAAAAAAAGAGTTCCGATTTGTTTAACTTAACTAAATAACATAAAAAATCGAATAAATTGACTATTATCATTATTATAACTTAATTCATTTACTTGTTCAATTCAAGTAGCAAAATGGATTTTCCCATTTTAGATCCAATTCATTAATTGGAAGTCATTCAACTCTTTTCTTGATACTTGAAGAAATGGGAAAAATCAATCTCATCAAAACAAAAAAAGAAACTTCGGACTTTCTATCTATCTATGGATAATAGATAAAAAGTATGGACTTTTCTGTACCAATGACTATTCATTATTTCATATTGAATCAATTCCATACGGATTCAAAATCGAAAATTGGAGGAATGTTATGGTAAAACTTCGTTTGAAACGATGTGGTAGAAAGCAACGTGCGACTTGAAGGACATCATCATATGTGGATTCTTACATCCATCATTTTCTATAAGAACGAAAATGCTCTTGGCTCGACATCGTTTGTTCTCTTCCATAGGACCTTAATTTGTCTTAGGTTCTAAATACGAAATAGTACTTGATGGAGCTCGAGCAAAAAATCTTGATTTTTTTATCAATATCAAGAGGAAGAATCTAGGGTTAGTGCCAATCAATAAGTTGGAACAACTTTGTAAATCTTTTATGGAGAAATCAAGAATTCCAATTTTAACAAGTTTGAAATGAAATCAAAAAGTCCGTTTTGTTTGAAGCAAAAGGGGTCAAACTTTTTCAATTAAAAGTGGAATTTTTCGTTCCCGGAATTTTTCTATAAAAATGAAAAAGCAAAAAGGTATGTTGCTGCCATTTTGAAAGGCGTAAGAATCACCGAAGTAATGTCTAAACCCAATGATTCGACAAAGGAAGGATAAAGGGTTCCGGAACAAGGAAAGACTTTTTTGAATTGTCTCCACACTTATATCAGAATAGAGAATTCAAATCTATTTGGGATGAGGCAAATAAAAAAAGGTTAGAGACGACTCAATAAATGTCTAAGGATTTCCCTTTGATAATTCTCCAACTTGAGTTATGAGTCCGAATAAGATTTCAAGATTTCTTTTTTATTTCATTTTTATTTAAGGAAGCACAAAAAACGAAAATCATAGCCTAATTCATTATTTGATCTTGTTATTACATATTTTCTCATATTCTCTTTTTTTTGTTTGTCATTAACTATATTTGTCATTAACTATATAATTAACTATATATGTATATATATTCAATTCAAAATAGTATATATTTTCAAAATTGTATATATTCCAATTCTATATTGAAATTGAAATTAGAAAAATTCTATATCAAAAAAAAAAGAAAGAATTCGCATTTCATTATGAAAATGAAATGGAATTAAGAAATTCAAATCAAATAAATAAGAAATTTTTTTTTTTCAAAAATTGACATATACTTACTATAAAAGCATATACCTACTTACATATACTTACATATACTTAAACATCTTTTCTGTACTTAAATATAGTATCATTTATTAAGATAGTTATATAAGATAGTTATAAGGGTCTCAACACACTTTACGAGAAAAAAATAAATAGCGTATAGATAATCGTATAGATAATACGACATAACAAAGGTAATATCGTTTTGGCAAACCAACCAATAAAATGCAGACACAATCTAATATACGGAATGTAAGATAGAGACACCATATATCAAATATTTTATATCATGTATAGAGTTCCATAAGGATAAGAAAAGGATAAGAAAATATTTGATAATATGAAAAGAGAATAACAATAACACGTATAATTTAGGTAATATGTATAACACAAGCATTTTAACATATTCAATATATTTAATTTAAGAATCTATTTATATTCTTATTCTTCTTATTCTTATTAAATAAGAATAAGAAGAATAAGAATAAGAATACAAATCTATTTTTTCATTTTATTTTCATTTTATTTTAACATATTTAATATATTTAATTTAAGAATCTATTTATATTCTTATTCTTCTTATTCTTATTTTTAACATATTTAATATATTTAATTTAAGAATCTATTTATATTCTTATTCTTCTTATTCTTAATTTAATAAGAATAAGAAGAATAAGAATAAGAATACAAATCTATTTTTTATTTTTTATTTAAATACAAATCTATTTAAGAAGAAGAGGAAGAATAAGATCTTGCAGAATATATTTAATAAAAAGAAGAATATATATTAAATTAAGCGTAACTGGAATTATAATAAATTCCAGAATGGATCTAGATATAAGAACAATATATTTATATTTCAGAAGAATAAAAAACATAGTATATTGCAAAATATATCTAAGAATAATAACAAAATAAATCAAATTCAGAATAAGAGGAATCATCATAAATTTAAGAATCTTAAGAAGATTCTTAACATTAATAATCGTAATATATTTAATAATGTATTTAATATAAGCAGGATAAGGAGTCATAGTCATACGGAACGGATTAGTCAAAACTCATTTTGCCATTTACTTTAATTCGGAAACGTAATTTTAATTTGGAAACATAAATGTTCCCAATTAATTTGGAAACATAAATGTTCCCAATTAATTTGGAAACATAAATGTTCCCAATTAATTTGGAAACGTTTCCAAATTGATTTGGGAACGTAAATGTTCCCAAATATGAATCTGGTAATTTGGTAAAGCATGAACCCATTAACATATATAGGATCCTAAATATACTATCTAAAATAGATATGTATATATGTATACCTATTTATATTATCTTATATGCATGCTTATACGTATTTATTATCTTAATCTTAATATTGAATATTATCTAAATATCTAAATATCTATCTAAATATCTAAAATCTAAATATCTAAATATCTAAATCCTTTTAATATTATTTATCTTAAATCTAAATTTGAATATTATCTAAATATCTAAATATCTATCTAAATATCTAAAATCTAAATATCTAAATATCTAAATCCTTTTAATATTATCTTATATGCATGCTTATATGTATTTATTATCTTAATCTTAATATTGAATATTATCTAAATTCAATAGATATCTAAATATCTAAATATCTATCTAAATATCTAAAATCTAAATATCTAAATATCTAAATTGAATTGTCTATTGAATATTATCTAAATTCAATAGATATCTAAATATCTAAATATCTATCTAAATATCTAAAATCTAAATATCTAAATATCTAAATTGAATTGTCTTCTTAACGTAACAAGCTTATAAGCTTGTTATTGTTAATCTTATTAAGATGAATCTTATTAAGATTAACAAGAAATATTATAACTTAATAATGGGTCTTTGTCAATAATTTTCTATTTTCTTTTTCGATTTTCTACATTTGAACTATATATATACATAACGTGAATTCTCTGTATTATAAATACTATGTGTTATTAAATCCGTTATTAAATAGAAATTCTACATACAACAAAAAAAGAGCATATTCTAGATCCAAAAAGAAATTCAAATCATTCTTTCTTGAGCCGTACGAGGAGAAAACCTCTTGTACGTTTCTATGGGGGGTCTTCTTTATCTATCCCAATGAGCTGTCTATCGAATTGTTGCAATTGATGTTCGATCCCGAAGAGAAGGCAGAGATCTTCGAAAAGTAGGTTTTTACGATCCCATAAAGAATCTAACTTATTTAAACGTTCCTGCTATTCTCAATTTTCTTGAAAAAGGGGCTCAGCCTACAGAGACTGTTCATGATATTTTGAAAAAAGCGGAATTCTTTAAAGAATTTCAAGTGAATCAAAAAAAGCAAAGTCAAAAAAAATCAAAAGGGGATTAGGGTGCCTAGTATTTGACTTTGTAGAATTCTTGACTCAGTATTTGTTTTTTTCTTGTTCGATTTATACTCTATTTATTTTCTAGTTCTTCTTATCTTCTAGTTCTCTAGTTCTTCTTTATTTGCATTTCTTATTTTATTGTGCTAATTCAATTTCCTTTATTTGATTGATTTTCTTTTTTTTCTCAACATTCAATTCATATTGACAATGATGTATTGAACAAATATAATGGGATCGTGGATAATCTAGAATGTATGGAGTGATTTATGTGGCATATTGGATTTGTTGATTTTTTACTTGACTGAAGGATTTGCCGGATTCATTATCATTCAAATCATTCAAGAAGAAGAAAAGAAGAAGAAAAGAAGAGAAGAAAAGAAGAAGTCTTGTTTTTCTTAATTATCATCTCTTAAAAAAATAAGCAAAAAAAAAAGAAAATCTTAATAAAAGAAATTCGGGAATTGGTTTGGTGGAACCTATCACTTACATTTCGATTTATTTGAAAATCGATGGCTTATTCTTATTTCTTTTTTCGATTCTCTATTTGTATTTCGATTATATTTGCATCTACATCTTTTTATTTTCTATGGGTTGCTAACTCAACGGTAGAGTACTCGGCTTTTAAGTGCGACTATGATCTTTTACACATTTTGATGAAGTAACGAATTCGTCTAGACTTTTGGTAGAGTCTATAAGACCACGACTGATCCTGAAAGGTAATGAATGGAAAAAAGAGCATGTCGTATTCATTTTTCATGTAGAATGGGGAGGGTAGGCCATTCTTAAGGGGTTGGTGCAAAATATCACTTTGATTTCTTTTTCGAATTTGGAGAAGGTGACAAATTTGCTATTTACCCCCTTCTTGGTCGAGTGAATAAATGGATAGAGTACTAGGCTCAAATTCCAGGGAAATAAAAAGCAACGAGCTTATGTTCTTAATTTGAATAATTACCCGATCTAATTAGATGTTAAAAATGGATTAGTGCCTAATCCGGGAAAAGATTCTTTTGTGAGAGAATTCTCGTATTTTTGGAATCCTAATTATTTTTTTATGGAGTAGAAACAAATGTGTATAAGAAAGAGTATTTTGATAAAAAAATTCATTCCAAAGTCAAAAGAGCGATTGGGTTGCAAAAATAAAGGATTTTTGACCTTCCCCTTTGTAATATTAATGTATTAATTAATGTATTAATGAGTCGAAAGCCTTTTTTTCTATGAAAAAGGAGAAGAAAATCTGTTTACTGGACTATCCACTTCCAAGGTATTTTCTTTTTTCTTACTACGCGCCTAATCTTATATGGATACCTTGTTCCGACCATATCGCACTATGTATCATTTGATAACTCAAGAAAGTTTTTCGTCTATGGTTCAAGTCTGTATGGAAGAATTCCAAAAATATTTAAAAAGAGATAGATATTGGCAAGAGCACTTCCTATATCCACTTCTATTTCAGGAATATATATATACGCTTGCTCAGATTCATAATCATGGTTTGAAGGGATCCATTTTTTACGAATCCGGGGAAGTCTTGAGTTATGACAAGAAATCCAGTTTCATACTTGTGAAACGTCTAATTCGTCGAATGTATCAACAAAATTTTTCGGTTCATTCATCTAATGAATCTCATCAAAATGGATTCGTTGGACACAAGAACCCTTTTTTTTCTCAAATGATATCGGGGGGCTTTGCGGTTATTGTAGAAATTCCCTTCTCGCTTCCATCCTTAATTGAAGAAAAAAAAAAAGAAATACCAAAATCTCAGAATTTACGATCTATTCATTCGCTATTTCCTTTTTTGGAGGACCAATTTTTCCATTTAAATTCTGTATCAGATATACGGATACCGTATCCTATTCATCTTGAAATTTTGATTCAAATAATACAATTCTGGATACAAGACGTTCCCTCTTTGCACTTATTGCGATTTTTTCTATACGAATATCATAATTGGAATAGTTCCATTACTCTAAAGAAATCTCTTTCTATTTTTGTAAAGGAGAATCCAAGATTCTTTTGGTTCTTATATAATTCTTATGTATCTGAATATGAATCCATATTTTGTTTTCTTCGTAAACATTCCTCTTATTTACTAGCAACATCCTATAGAAATTGGATTGAGCGAACCTCTTTTTCTGGAAAAATGGAGCATCTTGTAGAAGTTTGTTGGAATGATTTTCAGAAGAACCTACAGTTGTTCAAGGATCCCTGTATGCATTACGTTAGATATCAAGGAAAATCCATTCTCGCTTCAAGGGGAACTTATCTTCTGATGAAGAAATGGAAATGTTACCTTGTCCATTTTTGGGAACGTCACTTTTCTTTTTGGTCTCAACCATATAGGATTCATATAAATCCATTATCCGGGAATTCTTTCGATTTTTGGGGTTA